TATTCCTAAAAAAGCTATACTAACCGAAAAGGCCGAATCGTTCACAAACTCGTACCAATCCGTCGAATTATTCAATTTCTGAGGCCACAGACTTATCGATGGCATTAACCATTTAGATAATATATCTAAATCCACCCTTTCTTGACTAAAAGGAATTCCTATAGCCCCAACGAATATAGTAAATAGACACAACACAAGTAGAGGGAATAACATAGTATTATCAGATTCAGAAGGATAGGAATAAAATTGTTTATTCTGAAAATGAACAATAGTAATAAAGGGGCGTATAACATTTGTAGCACGATCATCAATTGGATATATCTTTTTTGAAAAAAAATAGGAACGTTGCTTGTTAGTTATTGTTAACAAACTTACACTTTTGTTTTTGTTAATTCTTTTAGAAACTTCCTTACCCCATAGAGATATTGAATAGAAGGGGATTCGTTGTTTACCAATGTAATTTTGAATCTGAACACCTAAATGCCCTTCAAAAGTAAGTAAATAGATACGAAACATATAAAATGCGGTTAATCCCGCGGTAAGCCAAGCTATTATTGCGAAACTGGTTGAATATAACCAACTATCAGTAAGAATTTCATCTTTAGACCAAAAACAAGCTAATGGTGGAATACCACAAATAGAAAGAGTACCTATTAAAAAAGTGCTTTTGGTAATTGGTACATGTTTTGTTAAACCTCCCATAAGGGCCATATTTTGACTTTTCTGGGGAGAATATCCAACAACAGTTTCCATTGAGTGAATAATGGATCCAGATCCTAAAAATAATAAGGCTTTGGAATAGGCATGAGTAATCAAATGAAATAAAGCACTTCGATAAGACCCCATACCTAGAGCTAGCATCATATAACCCAATTGAGACATTGTGGAATACGCTAAACCTCTCTTAATGTCTTTTTGAGCAATAGCTAAAGTAGCTCCTAATAATACAGTTATTATTCCTACTAACGAAATAAAATTCATTATGTAAGGTATAACTATGAAAAGAGGAAGAAGGCGGGCTACAAGAAAAATTCCTGCTGCTACCATAGTAGCGGCATGTATAAGAGCGGAAATAGGAGTGGGTCCCTCCATGGCATCAGGTAACCATACATGAAGGGGAAATTGTGCCGATTTAGCAACAGCACCGGCAAATAATAGACCAGCACACAAAGTAACAAATAAAAAATTTACTTCATTATCTACAATCAAATTATTGCATATTTCGAATAAATCCCGAAATTCGAAAGTACCCGTTATCCAAAAAAAACCCAAAATTCCTAATAATAAACCAAAATCCCCTATACGATTAGTTACAAAAGCTTTTTGGCAAGCATTTGCTGCAAGAGGTCGTGTAAACCAAAATCCTATTAATAGATAGGAACACACTCCAACCAATTCCCAAAAAATATAAATTTGTATCAAATTAGAACTAGTAACTAATCCCAACATAGAAGTACTGAAAAAACTCATATAAGCAAAAAATCTCAAATACCCTTGATCATAAGCCATATAATTATCACTATAAACAAGAACCATAATTCCAACAGTAGTAATTAATATTGACATAATAGAAGTAAGTGGGTCGATCAAATAGCCGAATTCTAAAGAAAAATCATTAATAATGACCCAAGACCAGACATATTGATAAATAGAATTTTGATTTATTTCTTGAATAGATAGATTGATTGCAAAAAGCATGACTATACTTAACAATAAAACACTCTGAAAGGACCACATACGACGAAGGTTTTTTGTTGTCGTTGGAAAAAGAAGAAGTCCTACCCCTATTAATAGAGGAATTGAAAGCGGAATCAAAGGGATGATCCACCCGTATTGATATGTATGTTGCATAAAACCTTTTAAAAATTTTTTAATTAATAGTTTGTGATTCACTAGATCTTGCCTCTTTGAACGAGCTCAAAAAAAGTCAAGATATGGACTAAGTTACAAGTTAAACTAACTTAATTATAATTTAAATATAATTCAATTTTCTATGCCCTAAGTTTTTGCTAAATCCTTCAAATATTCAAACCACGAGGTTACGTTTGGTCAAACGATACGAAAGCTAAAAATTCCGAATCTTGGAAACTCAAAAGCCTCTTTTTACTACTTTGATCGCTTAATAGCAAATCAAAGGGTTCTTATCTTAAACCTTGTTGTAGAATATTTTTTTGCACCTAAATAAAAATAAAAGAGAAAATGATGAAAATTCACCACGGACGGTTTTGGATTCTTTTTTAGAGAGGTTAAACTAAACTAATTCAATTTATATAACATATAACACATCGGATTCTTATAGATATATATAAATATAGACTTGAATAATAAATAATACTAATTTAAAGGTACCAATTGAGACAAACTATTTTGCAGATATAAAAAAAAATATTTGATGGAATAAAAAGTCTGAAAAAAAAAAAAACCTCTCTTTTTTTTTTTTAGTATTTACTAATAGTAAAAATTTTTTATTATTTTATTGATTCAATTTGCACATATCTCCCGCAACACGACTTAACTAATTTATTTTGAGCAAAAGAAAAGATGTCTTTCACATCCAGCTATAACAATTAAAAATCTTTTTTAAAATATTAAATGGCAGTTCCAAAAAAGCGTACTTCGACATCAAAAAAGCGTATTCGTAAAAATATTTGGAAAAAGGGGGGGTATTGGACAGCGTTAAAAGCTTTTTCGTTAGGGAAATCCCTTTTTACCGGCAACTCAAAAAGTTTTTTTGTACAGCAAACAACTAAGTAATAAGGGTTGGAAAAATAGCAATCCATTCAAAAAAAGGACCTCCAACCCTATTTTTTTTTTTTATACAAAAATATAAATTATATAAAATTATAAAAATCCATTATGCATTATCTAGTGAATTGGGCTAATCAATCTGAAATGTAACGCAACTCATTCTTTCTATAAAAAAAATAATAATTTTTGGATTATTCAATAAAAAAAAATAGGAATACTTGTTTTAGTAAGAAATACAAAATAAAAGATTTACCTTTCTTTGTTTCAGTTTGAAGATGGGGAGGCTTTTTTCCCATCTTCATGTTATAATATAGAATAAGAAAAATTTGGATCTATTTTTTCTATCTGTTTTCTAGTTTAATAATGTTTATTAATTTAATATTTAATCAAAGTAGATTTTTTGAATTCTATCGCTTGATGGAGGTAAACCTTTCTAGTTCCAAGAGCTCAAGCATAAAAAAATCGAATCCAAGAAAACCACAAAATCCTAACTGAAAATAATGAACCCTCAACTCGTTCTTTGAATGGATTTTTATTCAGCAACGTAAAGGTTTCTGAAAAAAAATATATATATATAGTATACTGTATTTAGTTATTCAATCTCGACGATTTTTTAATCATAGATTATTATAAGTTCAAGACAAGCCGCTATGGTGAAATTGGTAGACACGCTGCTCTTAGGAAGCAGTGCTAGAGCATCTCGGTTCGAGTCCGAGTAGCGGCATACCATCTTCTAAAAAAGAGAAAAAGATCATATAATAAATTCAACTCCCAATTTCCATTTAAGAGACTTTTCTTTTCTTTTTTAATTTAAGATTTTTTATGATATTTGCAACCTTAGAACATATATTAACTCATATTTGCTTTTCAATCGTTTCAATCAGAATTACAATTTGGCTAATAAGCTTTTTTTTAGAAGATGAAATCGAACAACTATATGATTCATCTGAAAAGGGAATGATAGTTACTTTTTTTTGTCTAACAGGATTATTAGTTACCCGTTGGGTTTATTCGGGACATTTTCCACTAAGCGATTTATCAGAATCTTTAATCTTTCTTTCGTGGAGTTTCTCCCTTATTCATATAGTTCCGTTTTTTAAAAAAAAAAAAAATTATTTAAGCACAATAACCGGTTCAAGTGTTCTGTTGACCCAAGGCTTTGTTACTTCTGGTCTTTTAACTAAAATAGAACAATCTTCAATATTAGTACCTGCTCTTCAATCTGAATGGTTAATAATGCACGTAACTATGATGATAGCGGGCTATGCGTCTCTTTTATGTGGATCATTATTTTCAATAGCACTTCTAGTTATTACATTGAGAAAAAACAGAACTATTTTTTGTAAAAGGAATCCTTTGTTATTAGTAACGGAATCTTTTTTCATTGGTGAAATCAAATACATGAATGAAAGAGCTAATCTTTTGTCAAATACTTCTTTTTTTTCTACTAAGAATTATTACAGGTGTCAATTGATTCAACAATTAGATTGTTGGAGTTATCGGGTTATTAGTCTAGGGTTTCTGTTTTTAACCGTAGGTATTCTTTCGGGAGCGGTGTGGGCTAACGAAGCGTGGGGATCATATTGGAATTGGGACCCAAAAGAAACTTGGGCATTTATTACTTGGGCCGTATTCGCGATTTATTTACATACCCGAACAACTAGAAAGACGCAGGGTTCCAACTCAGCAATTGTAGCCTTTATAGGCTTTCTTATAATTTGGATTTGCTATTTTGGGGTCAATTTATTAGGAATAGGGTTGCATAGTTATGGTTCATTTACACTAACATCAAACTGAATTCAAGAAAGGAATCTTTCGAATCTAACTGAGTCTAGCATATATGTACTAAAAAACTTTAGTTGAACCACGTGTGAATCAAATATTTTATTTTTTTATTTGATTCACACGGTTCGTGCTCACTGCCCATAGGGGGTTAACATTTTAAAACTTTATGACGAGAAAAGCCTTCTTTTTTCATTCTACAACTAAAAAAAATTACAATTTTTTAATCATAGGTTTTTGTTTTAGTTATGAAAACAAAACTGTTTATATTTATAAGAAAGAATTAGATAGAATAACTTCGACTTTGTCAACAGATAGTGAAAAAATGAAATCAGGGTACATACCAATACCGAGTATGGGTAAAAAAAGAGAAATTGAAAGAAATAACTCGCGCGGTCCAGAATCAACAAAAGAATAATTTTGAATATTAAAGAATTTATATCCATAGAAAATTTGTCGTGACATAGATAATGAATAAATAGGAGTTAATATCATTCCAATTGCCATTACAAAAGTAATTAATATTTTTGGCATTAAAAGAAATTTTTGGCTAGTAATTATTCCAAAGAATACTAGTAATTCCGCAATAAAACCACTCATACCCGGTAGGGCAAGAGAAGCCATAGAAAAGCTACTAAACATCGTGAAGATTTTTGGCATTTGGATAGCTATTCCGCCCATTTGGTCAAGGTAAACAAGGCGCAGTCTATCATAAGTGGTACCTGCCAAGAAAAAAAGCGCAGCACCAATAAATCCATGTGATATTATTTGTAAAAGAGCTCCATTAAGCCCCGTATCGGTTATCGACCCAACGCCTATAATTATGAAACCCATATGAGAGACGGAAGAATAAGCTATTCTTTTTTTTAAATTTCGTTGGCCAAGAGATGTTGAAGCTGCATAGATTATTTGTATTGTACCTACTATGACTAAACACGGCGAAAATAGAGAATGGGCGTGAGATAATAATTCCATATTGACCCGCACTAACCCATATGCTCCCATTTTTAATAAGATTCCGGCCAGAAGCATACACGTGCTGTAATGTGCTTCTCCGTGGGTATCTGGTAACCATGTATGTAGGGGTATAATCGGCGATTTGACAGCAAAAGCAATAAAAAATCCAATGTAGAATATTATTTCCAAGGCTACAGGATATGACTGATTAGCTAACGTTTCAAAATTTAATGTTGGTTCATTGGAACCATATAAAGCGATACCCAAAACTCCCATTAAGAGAAAAATGGAACCCCCTGCCGTGTACAAAATAAATTTTGTAGCTGAGTATAGACGTTTTTTTCCTCCCCACATAGATAGAAGTATATAAACAGGAATTAATTCTAACTCCCACATGAGAAAAAAAAGTAAAAGATCCCGACAAGAAAATGATCCTATTTGACCACTGTACATTGCTAACATCAGGAAATGAAATAATCGAGAATCTCGAGTAACGGGCCAAGCTGCTAAAGTCGCTAAGGTAGTGATAAATCCAGTTAGTAAAATAAGTCCTATAGAAAGTCCGTCTATTCCTAATCTCCAATGGAAATCAAAAAAACGGATCCATTCATAATCCTCTGTTAGTTGAATTAATGGATTATCCATTTGACAATGATAGCAGAATGTATAAGTGGTTAGAAGTAGTTCTAATATACATATAAATATAGTATACTGACGAATGGCCTTATTTCCTCTATGGGGAAGAAAAAAGATTAAGGAACCACTAAATATTGGAAAAATTACAATTGTTGTTAACCAAGTAAAAAAATTCGTAGTAAATACAAGATATGCTTGGACCAGACAAACCTGTACTCAAACTAGTTTGAGTACAGGTTTGTCGGTAAAAAAATCAAATGGATTCAACTAAAATTGTCTCGAATATATCAATAAGCTAGACCCATACTCCGGGTTGTTTCATTAGATAAGTAAACCCGAACACTCAAGAACTCGGTTGGGCAGGCAGATTCACATCTTTTACAACCAACGCAGTCTTCTGTTCTTGGAGCAGAAGCTATTTGTTTAGCTTTACACCCGTCCCAGAGTATCATTTCTAATACATCGGTCGGGCAGGCTCGGACACATTGAGTACAGCCTATACACGTATCATAAATCTTTACTGAATGCGACATTTAATCTATACATTTTGAATGTCAGAAATTTTCGACCTAGTAAACTTATAAAAAAACCTATATTTAGATACCAGACGAATCAACAAGTTATCAGAATTTTTCTAATACAAGTTATCAGAATTTTTCTAATAAATGTACGTACTTCTGAATTGGTTTATGACAAAGGTCCAAGATACTTTGATTTCATAGGTTTTTGTAACCGCTATCATACCTTAATGTAGCAAACTTACTCATTCTAAATTACCTTCGGATTCTGAATATTGAAAGTAATATCGCTAATACTAATCATCACTAATACTAATCATCACTAATACTAATTGTTCAACAAATTTGATTGGTTAATACGAGTTGATTTTCGGTTACGATAAATTAATGAAACAATAGCCAGTCCAATAGCTGCTTCGGCGGCTGCAATAGCTATAACAAAAATTGTGAAAATGTCCCCTTTTAATTGACGATTATCAAAAAAATTAGAAAATGTTACAAAATTTATATTAACCGCATTTAATATAAGTTCAAGACACATAAGAGCTCTAACCATATTTCGACTTGTGATCAATCCATAGATCCCAATAGAAAATAAATAAGCACTCAACACAAGTATATGTTCGAGCATCATTAACCAACTCCTTATCAATCTTATTCAATTGAATCTAAACACCAACTCAATCGAATCGATTGAATCACATATAAAAGTAGTCGACACGTGAATTGCTTATTTACTATTGACGGGCTACAACAATCGCACCTATTAAAGCAACTAAAAGAATTATTGAAACAAGTTCAAATGGAAGAAAAAAATCTGTTGATAAATGAACCCCAATTTGTTGATTATTAGTTATCAAATCTTGCTCTAGAATCTGGTTTGATTTTGTAGTCCAAATAATAGCATCCCATGACATATCTAGAATAGTACTAATTAGTGAAATAAAAAGAGTTGTACAAACTATCGAAGTAATTGCATCGCCAATATTCCAAAGATTTTCCTCTTTAGAATATTCTGAACCGTTCATGAACATCACGGCAAAAATGATTAAAACATTTATAGCCCCTACATAAATGAGTAACTGCGCAGCAGCTACAAAAAAAGAGTTCAATAGAAGATAGAATAATGATATACAAACAAGAACAAATCCCAGCGAAAAAGCAGAATAAATTGGGTTGGAAAGTAATACAACTCCTTGACCTCCTAAAATTAGACCCGATCCTAGAAAGACTAAAAGAAAATCATGTATTGGTCCAGATAAATTCATTTACAAAAAAAAAATTGAAATATTTCATGACTTTATTGACCGTAGCAGGAAAAAAGAAAAGAAGTGACTCCTTTTTTTTTATAAAAACTTCTTTTAATTAAATGCAATGTGAGTTGTTGTAGATAGTATTATTCAAAGTACTTTCTTGTTTAATATCCTAAAGAATACTTTTATCTATTGTGAAACTAATTACTCTAATTCTAATCTACTTTGAATCTAATATAGAAACTATAATATAGAAAAGAAACAGATTTTCTATTAATAAGTTGTTTAAAAGTTTGAATTGATGAAAGAAAGGATTCTTTTAGATGCAAATAAGACTTTAAACTTCTTTTTTAGTTTTTTGAATCACTGAAGTAAATTGAAAGTTTTATAGATTTTGTATTTTAGGTAAATTTGAAATTGTTCGAATTGTGTAATCGTCACTTACCGATAGCGGTAACCGACCCAACGAAATTTGATTGTAATTCAACTCATGACGATCATAAGTAGAAAGTTCATATTCTTCAGTCATCGATAAACAATTTGTTGGACAATACTCAACACAATTACCACAAAATATACAGATTCCAAAATCAATACTGTAATTAAACAATCGTTTCTTTCGAATATTGGTTTCCAATTTCCAATCAACAACAGGTAGATCTATAGGGCATACACGAACACATACTTCACAAGCAATGCATTTATCAAATTCGAAGTGGATTCGACCTCTGAAACGCTCAGGTGTAATCAGTTTTTCATAGGGATATTGAATGGTTATAGGTAAACGATTCGCGTGAGCTAAGGCAATCATGAAACCTTGACCAATATATCTGGTAGCTCGTACTGTTTGTTGACCGTAATTTATGAACTCGGTTACCATAGAAAACATGTCGTGAATATAGATAAATATAAAAAAGTTTTTATGCTTGTTTCTTTCTCTTGTTTGAGACAAGTTATGAATACAGAATATTATTCTACAACGAAAAAAGTTGGAACGAAGTTGTTAACAACAGATTACCTAGAGAAATAGGTAAAAGAAATTTCCATCCAAAACTTAATAGTTGGTCCATTCGCAGCCTTGGTAAAGTCCATCTTGTTGCAATAGAAATAAACAAGAACAAATAAGTTTTAGCTAGTGTAATAAGTATACCGATTATTGTTCCAAACACTTTACCCGTTTTAGTGATGTCAAAAAACTTAGGAATGAATTCGTATGCAATAGAAAAATTCCAACCTCCTAGGTAAAGAACTGTTATAAATAATGAAGAAACTAGTAGATTTAGATATGAAGCAATATAAAATAAACCAAATTTTATACCCGAATATTCCGTTTGATAACCCGCCACTAATTCTTCTTCTGCTTCTGGTAAATCAAAAGGTAATCTCTCACACTCCGCTAGAGAAGAACTTAGAAAAATGCTAAACCCTATGGGTTGACGCCAAATATTCCACCCCCAAAAACCGTATTTTGATTGGGCTTCAACTATATCAACTGTACTTGGACTGTTAGATAATCATAGTCGATGATACCACCAATGTTCACATCGCTATTACAGAACCGTACATGAGATTTTTACCTCATACGGCTCCTCAGAGGTCACAAATAATTTTAAGATAATGGTGTCTCGCTATTATTTATCGTTTTCTGGAAGAAATCTGTCTTACAGTTAGCTTCCAAATTATACCAATGAAATTCTGTTTGCTATACTTAAAAAATATATTTAAAATACTATATATTTAAAAAGCGCTTCTGAATTGATCTTATCTTTTTTGAATCAAAAAAGTGTAATTTTTTTGTTGATAAATAATCCAATCCTTCAATAAAAGACTGTTTAAAATATTTTTATACCAATAGTGCATAGATTTTTCAACCTATTTTTTTTTTCAATTTACGAAAAAGGATTAGACCTTACATTTTAATTCAAAATTCATAACAAGAGCTCCCTCTTTAGAACTAAAATAAATATATATATATATATGAAAAAGAATCAAAAAAAAGACCCCCTCTTTTGTTTTTATTTCGTTCCTATTCTCCTTTCTTCATAACTCATAATAAGGGCTTAAACTTTAACCAAAATAAAAGATTATCTCGTTCGTGATAGTTATTTATTTAATCAGTGAATAGGAGCATACTTTGGATCGGAATTGTGGGGAATACTTCTTAAGTGTTTCTACCAACCTAAAGCCCCAATTGAATTTCTTTTTCTATACAGAAACACCCTTTTGGGGTGTAACTTATGAAATCCGTATTATCAACCCTTTACGAAACCTTTGTGTATTTTAGTCTTCCTAATCATCCACTCGTTTTTTGTTCAACCTACCCGCCCTTATGTTAAATGTTAATATACGTGCCGTAATAGATAATAAAAAAAGGTTGGTCGTTTGAACCCGCTTCAAGTAATCATGCTTAAGTAATGAATCTTGGGGTAAACAGCCTCTACTGCTTATGCTTACTTAATTAATCCTTGTACGTAGGAAAATGAGACTTAAACCCTTTTTACTGCAAATTTTTAAGCTGTTTTCGTTCACCCATATAACTATCTGCTTTAAGCCATCAACCAAAAAAAATGAATAAAAAACTGTCCGTTTAACCTTTTTTTAAGCCTAAGAAAAAAAAATAGAGAGGAAATTTTGTGTCTCAACGAACCGCACGTAGAGATATTGATAATACACACAGAGCTAATGGTATTTCATAACTAATTGATTGAGCAGTAGCCCTTAGACCACCTAAAAAGGAATATTTATTATTTGAGCCATATCCCGACATAAGAAGTCCAATAGGAGCAACACTTGAAATGGCGACCCATAAAAAAACGCCAATAGTAAGATCAGATAGAACAAAGTGATAGCCAAATGGAATTACTGAATAACTTAATAAAACAGATATGACTGCTACTGATGGTCCGATACTGAATAAACGGGCATCTCCCCTAGATGGAAGAAGATTTTCTTTGAAAAGTAATTTTACACCATCTGCTAGGGCTTGAAGAATTCCTAAAGGGCCAGCGTATTCGGGTCCAATACGTTGTTGTATTCCTGCAGATATTTCTCTTTCTAACCAAACAATCACCAGTACACCTATTATGATTCCTAATACAAGACCAAAAATTGGGACAAGTATCCATAGGATCTCATAGATCCCTTTTAAGGATTCCAATCTGAAAAAGGGATTGATCGATTGTATTTCAGTTGTATCCATTATTATTTTAATCATTTTAACGATCAACTTCTCCCATAATGATATCTATACTACCTAGTATTGTCATAATATCAGCCAATTTCATTCTTTTAACTAACTGAGGAAGAATTTGCAAATTGATAAACCCTGGTGGACGTATTTTCCATCTCCATGGAAAAACGCCCGGATCTCCTATCAAAAAAATTCCCAATTCGCCTTTTGGGGCTTCGACTCTAACGTAAAGTTCTTGTTTAGACAACTCAAAGGCTGGAGAGGGTTTTTTACTAATAAACCGATATTCAAAATCATTCCAGTCGAAATCTTTTACTATATCAAAACGTCGGATTTCCAAATTTTCATAAGGCCCCCCCGGAATTCCTTCCAAAGCCTGTTGTATAATTTTTACGGATTCTGTCATTTCACCGATTCGGACTAAATAACGAGCTAATGAATCGCCCTCTTTTTGCCATTGAACTTCCCAATCCAATTCGTAATAACACTCATACTGATCAACTTTACGAAGATCCCATTGTATTCCCGAAGCTCGTAGCATGGGTCCTGACAAACCCCAATTTAGTGCCTCTTCCCCCGTAACAACTCCTACACTCTCAACTCGTTTTAAAAAAATAGGATTGCGTGTAATAAGCTTTTGATATTCAGTAACCGCTGTTAAAAAGTAATCGCAAAAATCCAAACATTTATCTATCCATCCATAAGGAAGATCCGCAGCTACTCCTCCAATCCGAAAAAAATTATGCATCATTCGCATACCGGTAGCAGCTTCAAATAGGTCATATATCAATTCTCTTTCTCGAAAAGTATAGAAGAAAGGCGTCTGTGCACCAATATCTGCCATAAAGGGACCAAGCCATAATAAATGAGAAGCTATCCGACTTAACTCCAACATAATGACTCGGATATAGCTAGCTCTTTTAGGTACTTGAATATTACCTAATTGTTCAGGCCCGTTTACGGTTATTGCTTCTGTGAACATAGTAGCTAAATAATCCCATCGGGTTACATAGGGCAAATATTGTATAATTGTTCGGTTTTCAGCAATTTTCTCCATCCCTCTGTGTAAATAACCTAATATTGGTTCACAATCAACAACATCTTCACCATCTAGAGTAACAATGAGTCGAAGAACACCATGCATTGATGGGTGTTGCGGTCCCATATTGACTCTCATTAAGTCTTTTCTTGTCGCTGGTACATTCATAAGTTTTTTAACGATTCATTCTTCCATGAATTGCTGAAAATTAAAAGAAATTAATCATAATTTAAAATTTAACCAAATAAACTAAGTACTAAAAATAAGTACTAAAAACAAAAAGCCGCAGTTTTTACAATTAACGAGTTTTTATCTCTCGAATATTCAACCGACCTATTAATTGTTTATAACGTACTGTATTTTTTTTTGACAAATAAGCCAACAGTCGTTGACGTTTTCCCAATATTTTTCGTAAACCTCTCTGAGATAAATAGTCTTTTTTGTGTAGTTCCAAATGTGAAGTAAGTCTCTGGATCCTATTGGTAAACCAGAATACTTGAAATTCAACAGAACCCCTATTTTCGTCTTCCGAAATGAGTGTATTTTTTAACATTCAAAATTCTCCCTTCGCACCTTACAAATATGTATTTTACCAATGAGTAATAATAATGTTATTAATTTTAATGGAGTGTAGTATATGCGTGAATTTCTTTATTAACTCCTACATTTATTAATTCATATTAATCAATCTGGTTTGAAATGAAATTTGATTCCGATAGGGGAATATAGAAATGCGGTACATTTTTCGATTCAAAAAGGTATAAAATTTAGTCCTAAAATGATTAAGATTCTGGTAATTTATTTTTAGGTCAAATTTATATCTTATTGTTTGTAGTATCTATATTTGAATGCGATGTAAGATGGGATGTAAGATAGGTCATGTTTGAATCTGTTTCCTTTCATAGACCCTGTATCCTCAAAGATATAGATGAAAGGTGTACTATCAATCACTTTTCAACCGTGGGTACATCTGTAGCTTTAAAATACCGAAACGGCTGCCGTTCGTGGTATCAAACCAATAGCGATTCAGACAAGCCAAATCTTCTAATCGATAATTAGGCCAAAGAAAATTTTTTAAGTTAATTAATTCTTTTTTTTCCGTATCAAGGTCTTTCTCTTTGTTCAACAATTGACTAGGGTTGTTTCTGGTCCAAAAAAACGAAGGTATCTTACCAAGATTTCTATTTTGAGTCTTTGAATTGAAACAAATTAGAGTTCTGAACTCTCTACGACGTCTAGACGATAAAATATTTTCAGGAACAAGCAAATCCAAAAAACTTGTATCAATATATTCTTCTTCTCCGTATGCTTGATCAGTTTGATGCTTGCTTGTATGAACCAAGGAAATATCTAAGGTTTTATACATAATAAATTGCCCATCATTTTTTACAGACAGACGGGCGGGTTCAATAATCAATGCTCCCTTTTTGATCAATTCTGTAAGACTTAAATTCTTATCAATCAGCATTATATCCAAACTCATTTCTTTTTTTTGAATTGAAAATATAGAAATTTTTCTTGGATTTTTCAGTCTAAGCAAGAGACAATAGATTTTTATATTTTTGGTCATTCTTTGATTTAAAGCATTGCCCCAGCGTAATTGAAAAAGGAGATAACGTTTCAGAAAGAAATCCAGTTCGGCTTGTGTCTTACTTTTGTATTGTTTTTTCTTTTTTATTTGTGATACTGCATAATCTTCTTCAATCTGCTTTTCTTGTTTTCTTGGGAGAAAGGACCCAAGATTTCCTGGATTTTTTTGTGTATCTGATCTAGGATCTCCTCCTCTTTCGGATATTTCTTTTTTATTTTTATTCTTTTTATTTGATGATAATTCTTTTCGAGCGATGTTTTGCTTTTCCCCAGCAGCATTTTCATTTAAATTGCAAATAAATACTTTACTTGGGATAACCCACGGTTTTTTTTTATATAGATTAAAAAAAAGTAGGAATTCTGGAAAAAACCAAAATTCCAAACCTGAGATGGGACGATTTATTATTTTTTCATTCATTCCCATCCAATCCAAAAAAGGGTTTTTTGGACTTCGAGAGCTTATTTTCAGATTTGGATTTTTCAAAAGTGTAAGGTAAAAAAGGCTGTTTTTTTTATTTATTTGATAATTCTTACTATCACTATCAAGTTTATTTTGATTACTCCTGGTATTGATCTTAAACCAAGTCTCAATATCAACTTTTTTTATAAAATAAAAATTGATAATTTTCCAATTTAAAATTTTTCTATCAAAATCCTTTTTTCTATATCTAATATCGCTCGTTCTCAGGATATAATTTTTTTCTAATCTCTTAAAAGGCTTATGTTTATATGTGTTAGAATCAGAAAAAAATTCTGGGTTCTTAGTTATCTTTACCTTTTGTTCAAAAGGTGATTCATAACTAAACGGGTTTCTCTCTTTTTCATAATTAATATATTGATATGACAAAAGGTCATGTTTATAGTTTTTTTGAAAATTGTTTTTTTGATTCAATAATAAATATACTTCCGAATTTTTTTGTTTTTTCGAATGAATTAATTGATCCTTTTCAGCCAAATTCAATTTGTAATTTTGAACTTTATTATGTTGGTTAATTCTATTTCGCCAGTTTGCTGATATCAATTTAGACCACCTAATTGCGGATAAATCATATTGATAATGTTCTTTTAACCAACCTTTCCACGAATCCGTTGGATAATTTGTAAATTTATTATAATTAAATTCAGAATTCAGTAATCCCTGTCTTTCGAAAAAGTGTTTTATTTTATTCTTAATAAAAAAACGGGTCCTGCGGTAATGAAAACCAGATTCTAATTTATACAAGTTAATAGCTTGAGTTTGTGATAATTTATAAAATAAATATGCTTGAGACAAATAGGATAAGTCACAAAAAAGATGTGAATTTTTCTTATTATTATTTTTAATAGTAGCAACCGATTTTTTAATATTTGAAATAAAGTAAATTGTTTTTTTATTAATTCTTTCGTAAGTTGTTTCATTAACGGCTCTATCCCTATTTTTTTTTTTTGATTCAATAAAAAATTGTATATTGAGTCTGGAAATTTTAATTATAAATAAAAAAATATTTATGTATAGTTTTTCGACAAAAATTTTTCTAAAAGAATTTAATTTCGAGATTAATCGGTCATTTCGTTTTTTTACTATTTTACAAATTGTTTTGGAAAAATCAAATTTATCAATATTAGAACTTATTTTGTTAGGACTAATATAGATTCGAGGCTTTTTTTTTTTTTTTACTTTTGTAATTTTTTCTATTTTATTTCTAATTGTGCTTGTTCTATTAGCGATCTTTTTTTTTTTTTCTGTTAGCAAAGAGTTTGTCAAATGTGGAAATTTATTTTGACTAAAGGATTCATGAATTTTGATTATCGAATCTTTTTTGCCTGTATTTTCGTTCGAATCATATACTCCCAATAATCTAATTGGATTTAATTTTGAAAGTTCTTTTATTAGTTTTTTTATAAATAAAAAAATTTCGACAAAACATCTTTTTATTTCTTTTCCAATTATTACAAATATTTTAGTTTTTTCCTTGAAAACTTTTAAAAATATAAAATATATCTTTTTGAATTTTACAAGTTTTATTTCCAGTTCCCTAATAACAGGCTTAAAAAATTCAACAAAGGAAGACCCCTTTCGGGGAGAACCAAAAGGCAGGTTTGTTTCCATTCCCCAAACTGTTAAAAAATAAAAGGGTATTTTTTGTTTTTTCTTTAAATAGTTATCAGACAGTTGTAGTTTAGATTTATGCCAGGGTTTCAGACAAAAAGGAAATAGGATTTTTATCTGAATACCGTCTGTCAACCAATTTTTTGGAAATTCGGTTTCTGATAATTGAACACCATTATAGGTACATTTAATATGCATTTCTCGATTCCATTCCTCGAGGTCTTCAGACCATTCGGGAAATTTTAATAATAAGATACGTCCAATATTTTTTACTGTTATGTAAAAAGGTAAAAAAATATATTTTCTAAGAACTGATTGTGTTATTAGCATACAACCTCTTATTACTTGGGCGAATGGAATAGTATCCCAGGCTTCTGCTAGCTGTATCCGTGCTTGTTCTTTTCTTTTTTTATCCTCTTGTTTATCCTCTTCTTTTTTGTCTTCTTTTTTATACCCCAAAAATTTCAAGTTGATATTGGTTTGTATCCAGTTTTGAAAAAAAAGTTTAATTGGTCGGGGTATATAAAACCCCAAAATGGGGACTTTTTTTATCCTGTCCAAAAAAAGTAGAGAATGCACGTTTGGTTGAAGAAGTTCCCAAATAATAAGTTTACGTCTTTGAGCACGTATAGAACCTTTAATGATTCCTCTTCGGAAATCAGACTGTTGCGAATAACGGATCAAAGCAACCTCGTTTCGTTGATCGGTAGTATTGGGATCTGTATTATTAGGATCGTCGGTTTCCTTGTTAGCAGTAAAAATGACTACACGCTTCGCTTTTCTTGACCGAATTTGGTGATCGACGGTCATGTTTTCTTGATATTCTCCTGATTGTTGTTCTAATTCGGTTATTAAGTTAGATGACCAACGAGGGAGTTTTTTGCTGATTTTTTTTAGTCCATCTGATTCTTTTTGACCATTTGAGTGTCTTTGAGTAACATTAAATAACATTTTTAATTTTTTTTTTTCTTTTTCAAAATCTATTTTGTTTTGTTCTTGATCTGAAAATAAAGAAAGACTTTTCAAAGTTAAGTTTGATTTTTGTTCTATATCAAATTCACCAGCTAAAGGTAAAAATTTGTAAATTTCTGTTGATAATTTTTTTTTATCAAACAGACCCCCTTTCTGTTCAAATTCTTGGTAATCAGTAAGAATACTATGAATCCGATTTATACCAACTGTCTTTATTAAATTTTCTGTCGAATTTTTAGAGGGTAAAAACATTTCTTTGATTCTTCCGCGATAGGCCCCCTTCAAGAGGGGATCATACATTTTTGGCAAATATTTACTTTTAGTATCGTCATTACAAAATCTCGTTTTTATGTCGACTATATTCAGAAAAAGAAATTCCTTGTCTAGAGCTTCAATTCGATTTCGAAACTCCTTGTTTAAATTATTTCGTTTTTTGTTGTTCGTATAAACCCAATGCTTGTCAAACTCATTAGAGGAAGTTTTATCTAGTGTGGACAGAGATAGTTTTCTTTGTATCATTTCCCAAAAAGTTGACAAACTGGGTAAGTATGTAAAAGATATTCTTTGTTTTCCATCATTTTTGCATGCCTCAAAGAAATATTGAGAGATTTCTTTTCGTACAGCTTTGTTAAATCGATTATTTTTTATGTAACGAAATGGGCGATTCCATCGTTTATAATCGAAAAGAATAGTTATAAGAGGTTTTTCAAAATGGAAGAGTTCCCT